AAAACAGACGAGAAGAAGACAAACGAGAAGAAAAAGTTCGTATAGAAATAGCTGAAACCTGGGATAGCATTATTTTTGCTCAAGCAATAAGAGGTTGTGTTTTAGTAATTCAATCGATTCTTCGAAAATATATTATATTGCCTTCATTAATAATAGCTAAAAATATCATTCGTATGTTATTATTTCAAATTCCCGAATGGTCCGAGGATTTAAAGGATTGGAATAGAGAAATGCATGTTAAATGCACTTATAATGGAGTTCAATTATCAGAAACAGAATTTCCTAAAAACTGGTTAACAGACGGTATTCAAATAAAGATCCTATTTCCTTTTCGACTACAACCTTGGCACAGATCTAAGTTAAAATTCTTTTCTAAAGATCCAATAAAAAAGAAAAGACAAAAACATGATTTTTGTTTTTTAACAGTTTGGGGAATGGAAACTGAACTTCCTTTTGGTTCTCCCCGAAAAGAACTTTCACTTTTTGAACCCATTTTTAAAAAATTAAAAAAAAAAATTAGAAAGTTGAAAAAAAATGGTTTTCTAACTCTAACAATTTTTAAAGAAAAAAGAAAAATATTTCTACATTTACCGAAAGAAACAAAAAACTGGTTCATCAAACGTATTCTATTTGTAAAAGAAATAATATCAAAATCAAAAAGAAATCCGATTCTATTATTTGGATTTAGAGAAGTATCTGAATTAAATGAAACTAAAAACGAAAAAGATTCACCAATCACTAATGGGACTATTCATAAATTTTCCACTTCAATTCGATCTATGGATTGGATAAACTATTCACTGACAGAAAAAAAAATGAAAGATCTGAATGCCAGAACAAAGACAATAAGAAATCAAATAGAAAAAATTACAAAAGAAAAGAAAAAACGATTTCTAATCTCAGAAAGAAATATTAGTCCTAACAAACTAAGTTATAATGCTAAACGATTAAAATTAAAATCATCAAAAAATATTTTACAGATATTAAAAAGAAACAATGCTCAATTAGTCCGTAAATCATATTTTTTTATAAAAATTTTGATTGAAAAGATATATATAGATATCCTTCTAGCTATCATTAATATTCCGAGGATCAATGTACAGTTTTTTCGTGAATCACCAAGAAAAATGATTACTAAATACATTTCTATGTATAATAAAAACGAAAATCACCAAAGACTTGATAAAACAAATCAAAATACACTAATTCACTTTATCTCGAGTATAAAAAAGGTATTTAATTATAGTAATTTTAACAAGAACTCACAGATTTTGTATAACGTAACCTCTTTGTCACAAGCATATGTATTTTACAAATTATCACAAGTCCAAGTTATTAACCTATATAAGTTAAGATCTGTACTTCAATATCATGGAGCATCTCGTTTTCTTAAGAATGAAATAAAATATTATTTTGGAGTCCAAGGAGGATTTCAGTTCAAATTAAAAAATACAAATTTTAAAAATTCTGTAATGAATGAATGGAAAAACTGGGTAAGAAGTAATTATCAATATAAATACGATTTATCTCAGATCAGATGGTCTAGCTTAATATCGCAAAAATGGCGAAATAAAATGAATCAACAGCATATGATTCAAAATAAGGATTTAAATAAATGGAATTTATATGAAAAAGACCAATTAATTCATTACGAAAAACAAAATAATTTGGAAGTCGATTCATTATCGAACCAAAAAGATAATTTTAAAAAATACTATAGATATAATATTTTATTATATAAATCCATTAATTATGAAGATAAGAAAGACTCATCTATTTATGAATTACCATTCAAATTAAATAATAAGCAAGAGATTTTTTATAATTACAAAATAGATAAAAGTAAATTATTTGATATGTCGGGAGGTATCCCTGTCAATAAGCATCTAAGAGAAGATGATATTATCGATACGGAAAAAAGCTCGCATAGAAAATATTTGGATTGGAGAATTCTCCCTTTTTGTCTTAGAAAGAAAGTCGATATTGAATCCTGGATCGATACCGGAACCAAACAAAAAAAAAACCTTTTTGATTGGATGGGAATGAATGAAGAAATACTAGATCGTCCTACATCAAATTTAGAATTTTGGTTCTTTCCAAAATTTGTGATACTTTGCAAGGCATATAAGATAAAATCATGGATGATACCAATCAAATTACTTTTTTTAAATTTTAATGGAACTAAAGATGTTAGTGAAAATAAAAAAATCAACAGAAAGCAAAATAACGATCCTTTATCATCGAATGAAACAAAATCCATTCAATTAAAAAATCAAAATCATGAAGAAAAAGAGTCTGAGGATCAAGTAGATCTTGAATCAGTTCTAGCAAACCAAGAAAAAGATGTTGAAGAAGATTATGCAAGATCAGACAGGAAAGAGCGTAGAAAGAAAAAGCAATACAAAAGTAATACGGAAGCAGAACTTGATTTTTTGCTAAAAAGGTATTTATGCTTTCAATTAAGATGGGATGATTCTTTAAATCAAAAAATAATCAATAATATCAAAATATATTGTCTCTTGCTTAGACTGACAAATCCACGAGAAATTATTATATCCTCTATTCAAAGGGGAGAACTGAGTCTAGATATTCTAATGATTCAGAAAGATTTAACTCTTACAGAATTGATGAAAAAGGGAATATTGATTATCGAATCAACCCGTCTGTCGGTAAAAAATGATGGAAAATTTATTATGTATCAAACCATAAATATTTTATTGGTTCATAAGAGAAAACAACAAATTAATCAAAGATACAGAAAAAAAAACTCTATTGTAATAAATCAAAGTTTAATTAGAAATAAAGACAAAAATAATTATGATTTACTTGTTCCCGAAAATCTTTTATCCTCTAAACATCGTAGAGAATTGAGAATTCTAATTTCTTTCAATTCAAAAAATGAAAATGATATCAATACAGAAATTATCAATAATAATAACATAAAAAACCACGCTCACATTATAGATAAAAGCAAACGTTTTGATAGAGATAAAAATAAACTAATTAAATTAAAACTTTTTCTTTGGCCCAATTATCGATTAGAAGATTTAGCTTGTATAAATCGCTATTGGTTTGATACCAATAATGCTAGTCGGTTTAGTATGGTAAGGATACATATATGTCCACGATTAAAAATTCGGTAAAGTTCCATTTGTCATATATATCCCATAGCATATCTAATCTAGTATATGAAATATATGAAAACAAAGAGAGACGCCATATACATTGTTTTACATCCCATATTCCATTCTGATATATGGAATTCAATCATGTATCAATTCGATCTAGAAATGAATCAATCCAATTTTTCGTTTTAGATTTTTAGATATAGATATAATTTTTTTTCCTTTGTAAGGGAAGAAATATACCATCTTTTATGTATTTCTAGCCGAATCAAAAAAAAATTGGATTGATTTTGGAATTCCTAACGAATTGAAGATTATTGTGTATACCAAATTCAAACCAACTGACATTCTTATTTAATATTACATTATTTATTATTACTGATCAATAAAACTATACTTAACAAAGGCGGGAGGAGGGGGATTTCATTTTATGGTAAAAAGTGCATTCATTTCAATTATTTCACAAGAAGACAACAAAGAAAACAAGGGATCCGTTGAATTTCAAATAGTAAGTTTTACTAATAAGATACGAAGACTTACTTCACATTTGGAATTGCATAGAAAAGACTATTTATCTCAAAGAGGTTTACGGAAAATTCTAGGAAAACGCCAACGACTACTATCTTATTTGGCAAAGAAAAATGGAGTACGTTATAAAGAATTAATTAGCCAGTTGAACATTCGGGAATCAAAAACTCGTTAATTTGAAGAGTCTTTTTTTTTTTTTATTATTTGATTTATTAGATCTTAAACTTGAATTTTGATGAACTTATTTTCGTTTTCAGTAATTCATGGAAAAATCAATCGAGGAACCCCCTATGAATGTACCAGCTACAAGAAAGGACTTTATGATAGTCAATATGGGGCCCCACCACCCATCAATGCATGGCGTTCTTCGACTCATCCTTAGTCTAGACGGTGAAGATGTTATTGACTGCGAACCAATATTAGGTTATTTACACAGAGGGATGGAAAAAATTGCGGAAAACCGAACAATTATACAATATTTGCCTTATGTAACACGTTGGGATTATTTAGCTACTATGTTTACAGAAGCGATAACCATAAATGGACCGGAACAGTTGGGAAATATTCAAGTACCTAAAAGAGCTAGCTATATCAGAGTAATTATGTTGGAGTTGAGTCGTATAGCTTCTCATCTCTTATGGCTTGGCCCTTTTATGGCAGATATTGGTGGGCAGACCCCTTTCTTCTACATTTTTAGAGAAAGAGAGTTAATATATGATTTATTCGAAGCTGCGACTGGTATGAGAATGATGCATAATTATTTTCGTATCGGAGGAGTAGCAGCTGATCTACCTCATGGCTGGTTAGATAAATGTTTGGATTTCTGCGATTATTTTTTAACAGGAGTTGCTGAATATCAAAAACTTATTACGCGAAATCCTATTTTTTTACAACGAGTTGAAGGAATAGGTATTGTTAGTGCAGAAGAAGCAATAAATTGGGGTTTATCAGGACCAATGCTACGAGCTTCCGGAGTACGATGGGATCTTCGTAAAGTTGATCATTATGAGTGTTATGACGAATTTGATTGGGGAGTCCAGTGGCAAAAGGAAGGGGATTCGCTAGCTCGTTATTTAGTCCGAATTGGTGAAATGACGGAATCCGTAAAAATTATTCAACAGGCTTTGGAAGGGATTCCAGGGGGGCCTTATGAAAATTTAGAAACTCGAAGTTTTGCTAGAGAAAGGAATCGAGAATGGAATGATTTTGAATATCGATTTATTAGTAAAAAAACTTCTCCCGCCTTTGAATTGCCGAAACAAGAACTTTATGTTAGAGTTGAAGCACCAAAAGGAGAGTTGGGAATTTTTCTGATAGGGGATCAAAGTAGTTTTCCTTGGAGATGGAAAATTCGCCCGCCGGGTTTTATCAATTTGCAAATTCTTCCTCAATTAATTAAAAGAATGAAATTGGCTGATATTATGACAATATTAGGTAGCATAGATATTATTATGGGGGAAGTTGATCGTTGAAATGATAATTGATCCAACAACAGTACAAGCTATCAATTCTTTTTCCAGATTGAAATCCTTAAACGAGATCTATGGAATTATATGGATGCTTGTCCCTATTTTGACTCTTGTATTGGGAATCACGATAGGCATACTAGTAATTGTGTGGTTAGAAAGAGAAATTTCTGCAGGGATACAACAACGTATTGGACCTGAATATGCCGGTCCTTTTGGAGTTCTTCAAGCTCTAGCGGATGGAACAAAATTACTTTTCAAAGAAAATCTTTTTCCATCTAGAGGGGATACTCGTTTATTTAGTATCGGACCATCCATAGCAGCCATATCAACTCTATTAAGCTATTCAGTAATTCCTTTTGGCTATCACTTTGTTTTAGCGGATCTAAATATCGGCGTATTTTTATGGATTGCCATTTCAAGTATTGCTCCCATTGGACTTCTTATGTCAGGATATGGATCAAATAATAAATATTCCTTTTTAGGTGGTCTACGAGCTGCCGCTCAATCGATTAGTTATGAAATACCATTAACCCTCTGTGTATTATCCATATCTCTACGTGCGATTCGTTGAAACATAAATTTTTCCCTATCCCCCCCTTTTTTTTTTTTTTTATTAGGAAAAAGGTAAAATTAATTGAATATATTGAATATATATCCTTATTTTTTTATTCATCATTTGGGTTGATGAACTAAATTAGATAGTTATATGAGTGAAAGAAAACAGCTTCTAAATTTGCAGTAAAAAAAATCGAGACTCATTTCTTATGTACAACAGGAAAGCACAAATAAACATAAGAAGATGAGATCATTTGTCCCAAAATTGGTTGATTAGTCATCCTGGCTTGAAAGCGGGCTCAAAGAATCAACCTTATTGAGTTTTTACTATCATTTATATATATATATATATATTATTGTAATGCTAGTAATGCTACCGAGCAGTTGAGTAAAAATAAAAATGAGTGGATGGTTAGGAACACCAAGATACATAAAAGATTAGTAATAGAATTATCAAAAATAAAAGAATATTAATTGGGGCTTTAAATTAGTAGAAATGATCAGGCAGTACTCCCCACGATTCCGATCCAGAGTATGCTCCTATCCACCAATTAAACAAATGACTATCAGGAACGAAGTAATCTTTTCCTTTTTTTTTCAGAAGGAAGAATAGGAACAAAAAAAAGAATAGACTTACAATAGAAAAAGAAAAAAAAAGAATCCTTTATTCTTCTTTCTTTCCTATCTCGATATTCATATAAATATAAATTGAATTCGTGTCATAATTCATGAACTAATGGAATGTCTAATTCTTTTTCGTAATCGAAAATGATAGGTTGAAATATTTATTGGTATTTCTACAAGAAGTATTTTATTGAAAGATTTAAGTTATTGCTCAAGAAAGAAAAATTGAAATTCTTAAAAGATGAGATCAATTCAGAAGTACTTTACTTTAGTATTATAACAGACAGAATTACATTGGTCAAATTTTTGAATTGGGGGCATCCGATAGATTTTGATCCTATCTATCCTACAAATAGATCAAGATAAATAATATGATCTGGCCCTTAGATTTATTTATGGCCTTCGAGGAGCCATATGAGGTGAAAATCTCATGTATGGTTCTGTAATAGCGATGGGGACAGTGATGTCATCACCGACTATGATTATCTAACAGTTCGAGTACAGTTGATATAGTTGAGGCACAATCAAAATATGGTTTGGGGGGATGGAATTTGTGGCGTCAACCTATAGGATTTATCATTTTTTTCATTTCTTCCCTAGCAGAATGTGAGAGATTACCTTTTGATTTACCAGAAGCAGAAGAAGAATTAGTAGCAGGTTATCAAACTGAATATTCGGGTATCAAATTTGGTTTATTTTATGTTGCTTCCTATCTAAACTTATTAGTCTCTTCATTATTTGTAGCAGTTCTTTACTTGGGCGGTTGGAATATCTCTATTCCGTACATATCTGTCCCGGAGTTTTTTGATTTTGAAATAAATAAAGTAGGTAGAGTTTTTGGAACAACAATGGGTATTCTTATTACATTGGTTAAAACTTATTTGTTCTTGTTCATTCCTATCACAACAAGATGGACTTTACCTAGACTAAGAATGGACCAACTATTAAATCTTGGATGGAAATTTCTTTTACCTATTTCTCTTGGCAATTTATTATTAACAACCTCTTCCCAACTCTTTTCACTATAAAGTAATTCTTTTGTATATTTATAGTTTGTCTCAAACAAGATAAAGAAACAAATATAAAATTATTCATAGAGATTCACGATATGTTCCCTATGGTAACTGGGTTCATGAATTATGGTCAACAAACCATACGGGCTGCAAGGTACATTGGTCAAAGTTTCATGACTACCTTATCCCACGTAAATCGTTTACCGGTAACTATTCAATATCCTTATGAAAAATTAATCACATCGGAGCGTTTCCGCGGTCGAATCCATTTTGAATTTGATAAATGCATTGCTTGTGAAGTATGTGTTCGTGTATGTCCTATAGATTTACCTGTTGTTGATTGGGAATTGGAAACTAATATTCGAAAGAAACGATTGCTTAATTACAGTATTGATTTCGGAATCTGTATATTTTGTGGCAACTGCGTTGAGTATTGTCCAACTAATTGTTTATCAATGACTGAAGAATATGAACTTTCTACCTATAATCGTCACGAATTGAATTATAACCAAATTGCTTTAGGTCGTTTACCAATGTCAGTAATTGACGATTATACAATTCGAACAATTTTGAATTCACCTCAATCTTTAATCAAAATGGACAAACCCCCTTTGATTAAAGATTGATTGAAGAGTCATTTTTAATCATTAAACAAAGATCTAGGTTTGATCTAAAAGTCTGAAATCTTTTTTTTTCATTTTGCATTTTGTTTGGTCAATAACTACAAAAGCTACAAATCCCAACTAGCGATTGGATTTGATTGATTGGTAAGAATTGCAGCGTAGCTTAATTTAGATTGAAAATCTATTAATATAGTCATAATTCTATCCATAATTATTTCTATTTCGAAATAGAAATTAAAGTATCCATTTTTATTTTTTCGAGAAAGAATGGGATTAGTCTGATATCAGTACTACAGTAATTTTAACCTTTTAGGATTAAATTAACCCATTCTAAATAAGTTTCTCCTGGTCGGGTCAATAAAGTCATGAAAAAAAAGAATTTGATTTTTTTATCTTTTATTTTACGTACAATGAATTTACCTGGACCAATACATGATTTTCTTTTAGTCTTTCTAGGATTAGGTCTTATATTAGGAGGTCTAGGAGTGGTATTACTTACCAATCCAATTTTTTCTGCCTTTTCATTGGGATTGGTTCTTGTTTGTATATCCTTATTCTATATTTTATCAAACTCTCATTTTGTAGCTGCGGCGCAGCTCCTTATTTATGTGGGAGCTATAAATGTTTTAATTTTATTTGCTGTGATGTTCATGAATGGTTCAGAAGATTACAAAGATTTCAATCTTTGGACTGTTGGGAATGGTCTTACTTCCCTAATTTGTACAAGTCTTTTTGTTTTACTAATTACTATTATTTCAGATACAACATGGTATGGGATTATTTGGACTACAAGAGCAAACCAGATTATAGAGCAAGATTTGGTAAGTAATGGTCAACAAATTGGAATTCATTTAGCAACAGATTTTTTTCTTCCATTTGAATTCATTTCAATAATTCTTTTAGTTGCTTTGATAGGTGCGATTGCCACGGCTCGTCAGTAATAAATCTTTTTAATTGGTAATCGCAATCCAAATCAGACTTTATTCTATGTTATCACATTTATTTGAGGATTATTCATATATAAATTCTTTTATTCGATCTATATTCCAATCTTTTTTTTTTGTTTTGTACTTGTGATATTCTTATTCTAGTCAATCTAATCTGTTGATGTTAAATTGTCGTTCATTGTTCATATTGAAATAAATCGAAATCGCTAAGGAGTGGGGCCATGATGCTCGAACATGTGCTTGGTTTGAGTGCTTATTTATTTTCTATCGGTATCTATGGATTGATCACGAGTCGAAATATGGTTAGAGCCCTTATGTGTCTTGAACTTATACTGAATGCCGTCAATATAAATTTAGTAACATTTTCTGATTTTTTTGATAGTCGCCAATTAAAAGGAAATATTTTTTCAATTTTTATTATATCTATCGCAGCCGCTGAAGCAGCTATCGGGCTGGCTATAGTTTCCTCAATTTATCGTAACAGAAAATCAATCCGTATCAATCAATTGAATTTGTTGAATAAGTAGTATTAATCATATAAAATATTTAGATTCATTAATTTGAATTGATATTTATGATAGATAGCGTATCTGATAATGTTTACGAAAACGTAAGAAATTAAAGTATCTTGGTTCTATCTCATGAGTCGATCCGAAATTGAATAGACAAATTATGATAAATCATTGATTCATCTGGTATCTAAATATATGATTCATTTCAAAATTTACTAGATCGAAAATTTATGACGTTTTTTTTTAAAAAAAAAATTATAGCTCCAATGTCACATTCAGTAAAAATCTATGATACATGTATAGGGTGTACTCAATGTGTCCGGGCCTGCCCCACAGATGTATTAGAAATGATACCTTGGGACGGGTGTAAAGCTAAGCAAATTGCTTCTGCTCCAAGAACGGAAGACTGTGTTGGCTGTAAGAGATGCGAATCCGCCTGTCCAACTGATTTCTTGAGTGTTCGAGTTTATCTATGGCATGAAACAACTCGAAGCATGGGTCTAGCTTATTGATATTTTCCAGAAAAAACCACTTGAATACATTTGATTTTTTGTTTACCGACAAAAACCCGTACTAAAAAAATAATAATAAAAAAATAGATTAGGTTTTCGAGTACGGGTTTTTCTTGTCCAAGTGTATCTTGTCTTTACCACGAATTCTTTTCCTTGGTTAACAGTATTAGTAGTTTTACCAATATTCGCGGGTTCCTTGATTTTCCTTTTCCCTCATAGAGGAAATAAGGTAATTAGGTGGTATACTATACTTATATGTGTACTAGAACTCCTTTTAATGACCTATGCATTCTCTTATTATTTCCAATTGGACGATCCCTTAATCCAATTGACGGAGTCTTATCAATGGATTAATTTTTTTGATTTTTACTGGAGATTAGGAATAGATGGACTTTCTATAGGACCTATTTTACTGACCGGATTTATCACCACTTTAGCTACTTTAGCGGCTCGGCCAATTACTCGGGATTCTCGATTATTTCATTTTTTGATGTTAGCAATGTATAGTGGTCAAATAGGATTATTTTCTTCTCAAAATCTTTTACTTTTTTTCATTATGTGGGAGTTAGAATTAATTCCTGTTTATCTACTTCTAGCCATGTGGGGGGGAAAGCAACGTCTGTATTCAGCTACAAAATTTATTTTGTATACTGCAGGAAGTTCCGTTTTTTTATTAATGGGAGCTTTAGGTATCGCTTTCTATGCTTCCAATGAACCAACATTCAATTTTGAAACATCAGCTAATCAATCATATCCTGTGACCTTGGAAATACTATTCTATATTGGATTTCTTATTGCTTTTGCTGTCAAATCACCGATTATACCCTTACATACATGGTTACCAGACACCCATGGAGAAGCACATTACAGTACTTGTATGCTTTTAGCTGGAATCTTATTAAAAATGGGAGCATATGGATTGGTTCGAATAAATATGGAATTATTATCCCACGCCCATTCTATATTTTCTTCTTGGTTGATAATAGTAGGCGCAATACAAATAATCTATGCAGCTTCAACATCTTCTGGTCAAAAAAATTTAAAAAAAAGAATAGCCTATTCTTCTGTATCTCATATGGGTTTTACAATTATAGGAATTTGCTCTATAAGCGATATGGGACTCAACGGGGCCATTTTACAAATAATATCTCATGGATTTATTGGCGCTGCGCTTTTTTTCTTGTCAGGAACAAGTTATGATAGAATACGTCTTGTTTATCTTGACGAAATGGGCGGAATGGCTACCCTAATGCCAAAAATATTCATGATGTTCAGTATCTTATCATTAGCTTCTCTTGCATTACCGGGCATGAGCGGCTTTTTTGCAGAATTGGTAGTATTTTTTGGAATAATTACCGCCAAAAAATATTTTTTAATGCCAAAAATACTAATTACTTTTGGAGCGGCAGTTGGAACGATATTGACTCCTATTTATTTATTATCTATGTTACGCCAGATGTTCTATGGATACAAGCTGCTTAATGCCACAAATTCTTATTCTTTTGATTCTGGACCACGGGAATTATTTGTTTCGATTGCTATCCTTCTGCCTGTAATTAGTATTGGTATTTATCCGGATTTCGTTTTCTCATTATCAGTTGACAAGGTCGAAGCTATTCTATCGAATTTTTTTTATAGCTAATTTTTTTTTATAGGTAGTTATTAAAAAAAAAAAAACGGAATTGTAATCAGATATGTTTAACATTTGCGAGAACCTTTTGAATCACTCAAGTAATGGAGTGATTCAAAAGGTTCTCAACGACTTACCTGAAGCTTCTTATATATATGTTAAACTGGCTTATGGTTATATTTGTTAAACTCGTTCTTGAATTCAATTAGGATATTAATGTAAATGAACCATAACTATGTAGTCCTATTCCTAATAAATTAACCCCAAAATAGCATATCCAAATTATAAGAAAACCGATCGAAGCAACAATTGCCGAATTTAAACCTTCCAAATTCTTATTTGTTCGAGTATGGAAATAAATCGCGAATATGGTCCAAGTAATAAATGCCCAAGTTTCTTTTGGGTCCCAATTCCAATATGATCCCCATGCTTCATTAGCCCAGACTGCTCCTGAAAGAATACCTATGGTTAAAAAAAGAAACCCTATACTAAGAATACGAAAACCCCAATGATCTAATTGTTGAATCAATTGAAACCTGTAATAATTCCTAGAAGAAGTAAAAAAAGTATTTTTTAAAATATTTCGTTTTTCCATCATGTATTGGATCTCATCAACGGGAAATGAATCATTTAATAAATTATTGTTTTTACCAACAATTCTTATGACTTTTCGAAATGTAATTACGAGAAGTGCTGCTGACAATAATGATCCACATAAAAGAGCTGCATAGCCCGATACCATCATACTTACGTGCATTATTAACCACTGGGATTGGAGAGCAGGTACTAAAATTTTCGATTGATTCATATCGGTTAAAAGACCCCAAGTAGCAAAGCCCTGGGTAAAAAAAGTACTTGGTGCGGTTATTGTGCTTAAATAATTCTTATGTTTTTTAAAATATGGAACCATATGAATAATAGAGAAAATCCATGAAAGAAATATTAATGATTCGTATAAATCACTTATTGGTAAATGTCCCGAATAAATCCAACGAGTAATTAGTAATCCTGTTAGGCAGAAAAAAGTGGTTAACATGCCTTTTTCTGACGAATCATAGAGTCCCACAAATTCATTGACTAATAAGGTTAGAAAATGAATTATAATTACAATTGAAACGACCGAAAAAGATATATGAGTTAATATATGTTCTAAAGTCAAAAATATCATAAAAAAAAAGGGGGGAATACTTTAATTATCCATAATTTTACATATGGAATTGAATTCATTATAGGATTTATTCTATCCTTTTAATAATTAGATAATTTAATTATGTTATGCCGCCACTCGGACTCGAACCGAGATGCTCTAGCACTGCTTCCTAAGAGCAGCGTGTCTACCGATTTCACCATGGCGGCTTGCTCAAAATTATAATAACCCTTTTTTATTCAATTGGCGAGCTTGAAGGAGTTAATTCAATGGAATATTTTTTTGTTGAAACATTCAAATTAATGAAAATAAAAATGAATTTTTATTGTATTAATCCTTAGAGTTTCGTTAGGTATAAAATTTGTGTTAAGGTTTAGCAACCCCATTAGATATTGATTTATGGACATATAATATAACAAAAAAAGTTTCGAGTTCTGTCCCGGACTTTCAAATTGAAAACTGGAAAATCTTATCTAATTCAATGTATATTCCTTGATAGATCATCCAGATCAAGCATATGATCTAAACCAGATCAGTCAAAATTTACACATTTTTATCTACCTAGTATTTCTTTAAATTGGATTGAAGGCATCAAAGGTTCTATTTTCTATAGTGATTAAAAATAATAATTGTCAAGACAGTTATAAAATAAGTTAAACTTAATTATAAAATAAGTTAAACTTAATTCATTTTTTTTTTTTTAAATTAAAAATAATAAGATTTTTTTATGGAACATACATATCAATATTTATGGATTCTATCTTTCGTTACACTTCCAGTCCCTATGTTAATAGGAATAGGGCTGCTACTTTTTCCGGTGTCAACAAAAAAACTTCACCGTATATGGGCTTTTCCGAGTGTTTTATTGTTAAGTATAGTTATGGTTTTTTCGACCGATCTGTTTATTCAGCAAATAAATAGCAGTTCCATTTATCAATATGTATGGTCTTGGACCATCAACAATGATTTTTCCTTAGAGTTCGGGTATTTGATTGACCCACTTACTTCTATTTTGTTAATATTAATTACTACGGTTGGAATTTTAGTTCTTGTTTATAGTGACAGTTATATGTCTCATGATCAAGGCTATTTGAGATTTTTTGTTTATATGAGTTTTTTCAATACTTCAATGCTGGGATTAGTTACCAGTTCCAATTTAATACAAATTTATATCTTTTGGGAATTGGTTGGAATGTGCTCTTACCTATTAATAGGCTTTTGGTTCACACGACCTAGTGTGTCCAATGCTTGTCAAAAAGCATTCGTAACTAATCGTGTAGGCGATTTTGGTTTATTATTAGGAATTTTAGGTCTTTATTGGCTAACAGGCAGTTTCGAATTTCAGGATTTGTTTGAAATATTCAATAACTTGATTTCTAATAATGATAATGAGGTTCATTTTTTATTTGTTACTTTGTGCGCTTTCCTATTATTTTCCGGTGCAATTGCTAAATCGGCACAATTCCCTCTTCATGTGTGGTTACCAGATGCCATGGAAGGACCTACCCCTATTTCGGCTCTAATACATGCTGCTACCATGGTAGCAGCGGGAATTTTTCTTGTAGCTCGACTTCTTCCTCTTTTCGTAGTTATACCTTACATAATGAAGCTAATAGCTTTGATAGGTATAATAACAGTACTCTTAGGAGCTACTTTAGCTTTTGCTCAAAAAGATATTAAGAGAGGTTTAGCCTATTCTACAATGTCTCAATTGGGTTATATGATGTTAGCTTTAGGTATGGGCTCCTATCGAGCTGCTTTATTTCATTTGATTACTCATGCTTATTCGAAAGCATTGTTGTTTTTAGGATCTGGATCCATTATTCATTCAATGGAAGGTATTGTCGGCTATTCTCCAGATAAGAGTCAAAATATGGTTCTTATGGGTGGTTTAACAAAACATGTTCCAATTACAAAAATTGCTTTTTTATTAGGAACCCTTTCTCTTTGTGGTATTCCACCTCTCGCCTGTTTTTGGTCTAAAGATGAAATTCTTAATGATAGTTTGTCGTATTCACCTATTTTCGCAATAATAGCTTTTTCTACAGCAGGATTAACTGCATTTTATATGTTTCGGGTTTATTTACTTACTTTTGAGGGGCATTTAAATATTTATTTTCAAAATTATAATGGTAAAAAAAACAGCGCATTCTATTCAATATCTTTATGGGGTAAACAGCGATCAAAAATGCTTAAAAGAAAAATGCGTTTATTACCTTTATTAACAATAAATAATAATGAAAGGGCTTCCTTTTTTTGTTTTTTTTGGAAAAAAATATATCAAACTGGTGGTACTGTAAGAAGGATGACATGTC